TTCTTCCTTTACATTGATATTTTTATTTTCACCAAAATTTGGATTTATATTCAAATTAAAAAGAAGTAATTTACTTGGGATAAACCAAGGTTTCTTTTTATATTTATCATAAAGTATCACAAACTCTGGAAAGAAAACAACTTTCGGAGTCGATGTGAATCGATTTAAGATTAAGATTTTTTCATTCATTCCCATCCAATCAAAAAACATTACCATCCAATCAAAAAAGACCCTTTTGTATTTGTAATTGATTTCGGAATTTGAATGAATCGGAAGATAAAAAAGACCATTATTATGAATTTTATCCATTTTTTGGTCCGTATTAGGTTTAGGTTCAGTCTTAATATTTTTTTTAATTTTACAAAACAAATATTTTCTATCTGGATTTTTTTCCATATATATAATATAACTATAACTTTTTCCTAGATAATTATTCATAGGAATATTCTTGAGTATGTTAAAAAATTTTTCTTTATTTCTGTTGGAATTTTCTTGGTTCTTATTTGTTTCTAATGATGATCTATAAATATAGGAGTTCTTCTTAGTTTCAGAATGAATATAGTTATATGATAAAATATCATATCTATAGTTTTTTTGAAAATTCTCCTCTTTATTTGGTAATAAATATATTTTCGAATTTTGTTTTTTTTTGTAATCAACTAATTGGTCTTTTTCATAGGAATACCATTTGTTTAAATCTTTATTTTGAGACGTATGGGATTGATTGATTCCATTTCTCCATTTTTGTGGGACTAATCTAGACCATGTAATCTGAGATAAATCGTATTGATAATCACCTCTTAACCAGTTTTTCCATGGATTCATTCCATAATTTGGAAGTTTCTTATGTTTTAATTCGGAATGAAATATTCCTTGTCTTCCAAAAAAATCCTTTATTTCAGTCTTAAGAAAAAAAGACGGTCGATTATATTGAAGAATAGATCTTAACTTATTAAAGTTAATAACTTGGCTTTGTGATAATTTAAAAAATACATAGTTTTGTGACAAGTAAGATAAGTCAAAAAAAATATGGGGCTTCTCTTTACTATTTATAAGATTATCAAAAGCCCTTTTTATAGTCATAGGCCAAATAAAGTCAATTTTATTTTGTTTTGTTTTATTAATGCTTTCTTGATTTGTTTCATTATTGTAAATGTATTTATCAAGAATTTTTTTTGTTGATGCGATAAGAAGTTGTAGAGCGATTCTGCGCATATTAATGATACATAGAAAGATATCTATGTATATTTTTTCAATGAAAAATTTAACTATTAATTGAATATTTTTTCTTTTAAATAGTTTCCCATTTTTTGGCGGTGATTCTCCATTATTATTATTATTTTGATTTTTTTTTATTCCTGGCCTTCCTTTTTTTTTCTCTTTTTTCATTATTTCTATTTGATTTCTGATTGTGCTTCTTCTATCAATCCTATTTTGCATTTCTTCTTCCGCCTGTGAATAATTTGTCCAATCTGTAGATCGAATTTGACTAACTGATTCATTAATTATCTGATTGCTGATTATAGAATCCTTTTCTTTTTTAGTTTCACTTGATTCATATATTTCTTCATATATTTCTCTCGGTATAAATAATGGAATTGTCTTTCCTTCGAAAAGTTGTTTTATTATTCGTTTTACAAATAAGAATGCTTTTGCTTTTTTCTTTGTTATTTTTTTAAAAACTCTTCGAACTCTAAAATTCAATTTTTTGAGTTCGACTTTAAAGTCTATATCTTTCAAAATGGGTTCAAAAAAGGAAGGTGTTTTTCGAGGAGGACCAAAAGGATATTCCATTTCCATTCCGAAAACTGTTAAAAAACAAGAATCAAAATCATCTTGTTTCTTTAGATCTCTCTTAGAGAGTCGTCGCTTAGAGCTGTGCCAAGGTTTCAAATGAAAAGGATATAGGATTTTTATCTGAAAACCTTCTTTTAACCAATTTTTAGGAAAATTTTTTCTGTAGAATTGAATACCATCCAAGCTGCATCTTAAATAAATTTCTCTATTCCAATCTTGGAAATCCTCATACCATTCCGGAGATTGCCCTAATAAAATACGGCCAATATTCTTAGCTATTATTAATAAGGGGAATTTAATATATTTTCTAAAAATTGCTTGAGCTATTAACAGAATACTTCTTGTTTTTTGTTTATGTGGAATGTTCTCCCATATTTCTACTCCCGTTTCCTGGTAGTTTTTTTTTATTTCAAATTCTTGATCTGAAATTTCTAATTCTGACTTTATAGCCAACCAATCTCTAATATTAGAAAAAAGTTTCATTAGGTCGGATATAGGAAAAGGAAAATTTTCCATTTTTTCGAAAAAAAGCGGGGAATGGGCATTTCCTAGAGACGGTCCCCAAATAACCACTTTACGCCTTTGAGTGCGCATAGATCCTTTGATTACGGCTCGACGAAAATCTGGTTCTTCCAAATAACTTATAAAACCCGAATCTCTATTCAATTTTACAAAAAAATTATAATCGTCGCCATAAGACTTC